AGGGCTCTGTGCGAGCTCAAAGACGTAAAACGATTATTTGGGAACTGTTTCAAGCAAATGTGCACTCCCCTCTTTTTTTGGATAGACTAGACAAACCCCCTTTTTTTTATTTTGATATTCCCGAGCTGATGAAAATCATTTTTTTAAATTGGAAAAATAAGGAATTAAAAATTTCGGATTATACAAAGGAAAAGACAAAAGAAAGTGAGAAAAAAGAGGAGGACAAAAACGAAAAATACAAAAGAGATAAAAAAATTCGTATAGAAATAGCAGAAGCTTGGGATAGCTTTTTCTTTGCTCAAGTAATAAGAGGTTTTTTATTAGTAATCCAATCAATTTTTAGAAAATATATTCTATTACCTTCATTAATAATAGCTAAAAATATTGTTCGTATATTATTATTTCAATTTCCCGAATGGTCCGAGGATTTAAAGGATTTGAATAAAGAAATCCATGTTAAATGCACCTATAATGGCGTTCAATTATCCGAAAAGGAATTTCCGAAAAAATGGTTAACAGACGGTATTCAGATAAAGATACTATTTCCTTTTCGTCTGAAACCTTGGCACAGATCTAAGTTACGATCCCCTCATAAAGATCCAATTAAAAAGAAAGGGAAAGGACAAAAAAATGATTTTTGTTTTTTAACAGTTTTGGGAACGGAAGCTGAACTGCCGTTTGGTTCTCCCCGAAAACAACTTTCCCTTTTTGAACCCATTTTTAAAGAATTCGAAAAAAAAAAATTAAAATTAAAAAAAAAATGTTTTTTAGTTCTAAGAGTTTTAAAAGAAAGAACAAAATTTTTTATAAATGCTACATTTATAAATGTAGCAAAAGAAACAAAAAAATGGGTCCTCAAAAGCATTATATTTCTAAAAAAAATAATAAAAGAATTTTCAAAAAGAAACCAAATTATATTATTTGGATTGAAAAAACTAGGAATATATGAATTGAGTGAAACTAAAAAAGAAACAAATTCGATAATACATAATAAAATTATTCCCGAATCGTCTATTGAAATTCGGTCTATGGATTGGGCAACTTACTCATTGACAGAAAAAAGAATTAAAAATCTAACTAATAGAACAAATACAATCATAAATCAAATAGAAAAAATGAAAAAAGACAAGAAAAGAGAGTTTATAACTCGAGAGATAAATCTTAACCCTAACAAAATAAGTTATGAAGATAAAAGATTAGAATCACCAAAAAATATTTGGCGGATATTAAAAAGAAAAAATATTCGATTACTTCGTAAATCCCACCCTTTTTTAAAATTTTTTATTGAAAAGATATACATAGATATCTTTCTGCGTATCATTAATACCCCTAGAATCAATGCACAGCTTTTTATTGAATTAACAAAAAAAATTATTAATAAATACATTTACAATAATGAAGCAAATCGAGAAAGAATTGATAAAACAAATCAAAGTATAATTAACTTTATTTCAACTATAAAAGGGTCACCTTGTATTAATAAGAATTCACATATTTTTTTGGACTTATCTTACTTGTCACAAGCATATGTATTCTACAAATTATCACAAACCCAAGTCAGTAATTTATATAAGTTAAGATCTGTCTTTAAATATTACAGAACATCTTTTTTTATTAAGAATGAAATAAAAGAGTATTTTGTTGGAACGCAAGAAATATTTGATTCCGAATTAAGACAACATAAGAACCTTCGAAATTCTGTAATTAATGAATGGAAAAACTGGCTAAAGGATCATTATCAATATCAATATGATTTATCTCAGATTAGATGGTCACGATTAGTACCGCAAAAATGGCGAAATAGAGTCAATCAATATCAATGCCGTATGGCTAAAAATAAAGATTTAAACAAATGTGATTCATATGAAAAAAACCGATTAATTCATTATGAAAATGAAAAACAAAATGATTTTGAATTTGAAGTAGATTTATTACTAAATCAAAAAGAAAATTTTAAAAAACAATATAGATATGATCTTTTTTCATATAAATCGATTAATTATGAGGATAAGAAAGACTCATATATTTATGGATTGCCATTACAAGTAAATAATAACCAAGAGATTTCTTATACTTCCAATACGCCTAAACGCAAACTATTTGATATGCTGGAAGGTGGTATCCTTATCAATAATTATCTAGGAGAAGATGATAGTATAGATAGAAAAAAAGATATGGATCGAAAATATTTTGATTGGAAAATTCTCAATTTTTGTCTTAGAAAGAAGACCGATATTAGGGCCTGGGTCGATATTGATACTGTCACCAACAGAAATAAAAATACTAAGACTAAGACTGGGGTTAATAATTATCAAATAATCGATAAAATTGATAAGAAAAAGAAAGGTCTATTTTATTTCACGATTCATCAAGATCAAAAAATTAACCCATTCAATCAAAAAAAACCTCTTGTGGATTGGATGGGAATGAATGAAGAAATACTAAGTCGTCCCATATCGAATCTAGAACTTTGGTTATTCCCAGAATTTGTGATACTTTATAATACATATAAGATTAAACCGTGGGTCATACCAATCAAATTACTTCTTTTCAATTTTAATGTAAATAAAAATGTTAAGAAACATAAAAGTATCACTGGAAAGAAAAAAAGCGATATTTTTATATTATCGAATGAAAAAAAGACTTTTGAATTAGAAAATCAAAATCAAGGAGAAAAAGAATTAGCGGACCAAGCAGATCTTGAATCAGCTCTCTCAAACCAAGAAAAAAAAAAAGAAAAAGATGTTGAAGAAGATTATACGGGATCAGACATGAAAAAACGTAGAAACAAAAAGAAATACAGGAATAAAATAGAAGCAGAGCTTGAGCTCTTACTAAAAAGGTATTTGAATTTTCAATTGAGATGGGATGATTATTTAAATCAAAGAATCATCAATAACATCAAAGTATATTGTCTCCTGCTTAGAATGACAAATCCAAGAGAAATTGTTATATCCGCTATTCAAAGGGACGAAATGGATCTGGATATTATGACGGTCCATAAGGATTTACCTCTTACAGAAGTGATGAAAAAGGGAATATTGCTTATCGAACCAGTTCGCCTGTCTGTAAAAAATGATGGAAATTTTATTATATATCAAACCATAGGTATTTCATTGGTTCATAAGAGTAAGCATCAAATTAATCAAAGATACCTAGAAAAAAGCTATGGCTATGTTGATAAAAATAAGAAGAATTTTTATGAATCCATTGCAATACGTCAAAAAATGAATGGAAATAGAGACAAAAATCATTATGATTTGCTTGTTCTTGAAAATATTTTATCCCCGAGGCATCGTAGAAAATTGAGAATTCTAATTTTTTTCAATTCTAGGAATAGAAACAATATCCATAGAAATACAGTATTTTGCAATGGATGCAATGGAAATAAGGTAACAAATTTCGATCAAGTTTTGTTGAATAAAAGAAAAAATCTTGATAGAGGTAAAACTAAACTAATTAAATTAAAGTTCTTTCTTTGGCCCAATTATCGATTAGAAGATTTAGCTTGTATGAATCGCTATTGGTTTGATACCAATAATGGCAGTCGTTTCAGTATGACAAGGATTCGTATGTATCCGCGATTGAAAAGTCATTATATTAATATTAATTCGATCTAAAATGAATCAACAAAATCTTCTGATTTTTTTTAAGTCTAAATTATTGTTTATTTTTTTTTGTGAGTACAGAAATAGACTATACTTTTGTATAGGATATCCTATCCGAATCCAATTTTTAAAATGGGATTGATTATTGAGTAATAAATTAAGTAATTTTATTTGACAAAATTACGAATTCTTAACGAAATTAAGATTATTGTGTATATCAAATTCAAATGAGTGGCATTATTATTACTGATCAAGAAATATATATATATATCGATAAAAATATCTCAAAAAAGAGAGGGGCGATTCCTTTTTATGGTAAAAAATTCATTCATCTCAATCATTTCGCAAGAAGAAAAAGAAGAAAACAGGGGATCCGTTGAATTCCAAGTATTGAGTTTCACCAATAAAATAAGACGACTTACTTCACATTTGGAATTGCACAGAAAAGACTATTTATCTCAAAGAGGTCTACGTAAAATTCTGGGAAAACGTCAACGGCTGCTGTCTTATTTGTCAAAGAAAAATAGAGTACGTTATAAAAACTTAATTAATAGGTTGGGTATTCGGGAATCAAGAATTCGTTAATTTTTAATTTTTCGTTAATTTGAAGAGTCATTTTTAATTATTTGATTTATTAGATCTTGAATTTTGATGAATTTTTTTTCGTTTTACGCAATTCATGGAAGAATGAATCGAGGAAAAACTTATGAATATACCAGCTACAAGAAAAGATCTCATGATAGTCAATATGGGCCCCCACCACCCGTCAATGCATGGTGTTCTTCGACTCATCGTTACTCTGGACAGTGAAGATGTTATTGACTGTGAACCAATATTGGGTTATTTACACAGAGGAATGGAAAAAATTGCGGAAAACCGAACAATTGTACAATATCTGCCTTATGTAACTCGTTGGGATTATTTAGCTACTATGTTCACAGAAGCAATAACTGTAAATGGGCCAGAACAGTTAGGAAATATTCAAGTACCTAAAAGAGCCAGTTATATCAGAGTAATTATGTTGGAATTGAGTCGTATAGCTTCTCATCTGTTATGGCTCGGACCCTTTATGGCAGATATTGGTGCACAAACTCCTTTCTTCTATATTTTCAGAGAAAGAGAATTCATATATGATCTATTCGAGGCTGCCACTGGTATGAGAATGATGCATAATTATTTTCGTATCGGAGGGGTAGCGGCTGATCTACCTTATGGCTGGATAGATAAATGTTTGGATTTCTGCCATTATTTTTTTACAGGAGTTACTGAATATCAAAAACTTATTACACGAAATCCTATTTTTTTAGAACGCGTTGAGGGCGTAGGAATTATTGGTAGAGACGAAGTAATAAATTGGGGTTTATCAGGACCAATGCTGCGAGCTTCCGGAATACAATGGGATCTTCGTAAAGTTGATCATTATGAGTGTTACGACGAATTGGATTGGGAAGTCCAATGGCAAAAAGAAGGGGATTCATTAGCTCGTTATTTAGTCCGAGTTGGTGAAATGACAGAATCCATAAAAATTATTCAACAGGCTCTAGAAGGAATTCCTGGGGGGCCCTATGAGAATTTAGAAATCCGATACTTTGATAGAGAAAGGTATCCAGAATGGCATGATTTTGAATATCGATTCATTAGTAAAAAACCTTCTCCTATTTTTGAATTGCCGAAACAAGAACTTTATGTGAGAGTCGAAGCCCCAAAGGGCGAATTGGGAATTTTTCTGATAGGGGATCAGAGTGGTTTTCCTTGGAGATGTAAAATTCGCCCGCCGGGTTTTATCAATTTGCAAATTCTTCCTCAGTTAGTTAAAAGAATGAAATTGGCTGATATTATGACAATACTAGGTAGCATAGATATCATTATGGGAGAAGTTGATCGTTGAAATGATAATTGATACAACGGAAATACAAGATATCAATTCTTTTTACAGAGTGGAATCCTTAAAAGAGGTCTATGGAATTATATGGGTGCTTGTTCCTATTTTGGCTCTTGTATTGGGAATCACAATAGGCGTACTAGTAATTGTATGGTTAGAAAGAGAAATATCCGCAGGGCTGCAACAACGTATTGGACCCGAATACGCCGGTCCTTTAGGAGTTCTTCAAGCTCTAGCAGATGGGACAAAACTACTTTTCAAAGAGAATCTTCTTCCATCTAGAGGAGATACTCGTTTATTCAGTATCGGACCATCCATAGCAGTCATATCAATTCTACTAAGTTATTCAGTAATTCCTTTTGACTATCGCCTTGTTTTATCCGATCTCAATATCGGGGTTTTTTTATGGATTGCGGTTTCAAGTATTGCTCCCATTGGACTTCTTATGTCAGGATATGGTTCAAATAATAAATATTCCTTTTTAGGTGGTCTACGAGCTGCTGCTCAATCGATTAGTTATGAAATACCATTAACCCTATGTGTATTATCAATAGCTCTACGTGCGATTCGTTGAAACATAAACTTTTACCTATTCCTTTCTTTCTAGTCGTTATAGAAAAAGAGTTGAAATAAATTGCATAGATATCTTCATTTTTAATTCATTATTTGGATTTTGGATTAATGAATTAAATTATATTAAATTATATAGTTATATGAGTGAAAGAAAACAGCTATATAATATATATTTGCAGTAAAATTATTGAGTCTCGTCTTCGATGTATAAGAAGAATTAAAGAGTTGAGCATAAATAAACAGAAGAAGAAGAGACCGTTTACCCCAAGATTGGTTGATTAGTCATGTCATCCTAGCTTGAAGCGGGTTCAAAAAAATCAACCCTATTCGGTTTTCACTAACATTTGTTTGCATTACCATAAAGCGAAGGGTTTAGCAAAAATGAGTGGATGGTTAGAAATGCCAAACTACGCAAAGGATTAGTAATAGCGATTATGTAATTTATTCCAAAGGACATTTACACATAATATAAAAAGAATACTAATTGGGGCTTTAAGTTAGTAGAAATGATCAGGCAGTACTCCCCACGATTCCGATCCAGAGTATACTCCTATCCACCAATTAAAATAAATGACTATCGGAAACGAAATAATCCCTTATTTTGTAAGCTCCCCCCTTTTCTTAGAATCCCCACTTTCTTTTTAATAAAAGAAAGAAGAATAGGAATGAAAAAAAAAAATAGAAAAAATATAATTACAAAAAAAAAAGAGAGATCTTTTTTTTATTCTTTTATTTTATTCTTTCTTTCCTATATACATAGTCATGGAGATAGAATTAGTGTCATAATTCATCAACTAAACTAATAGAATGTCTAATTATTTTTCATAATTGAAAACGACGGGTTATTGATATTTCTACAAGCAGTATTTTATTGAAGACTAAAGGTTATTACTTAACAAATAAGAATTTAAATTATTTATTAAATTTATTAAATAAAGGATAAGATCGATTCAGACGTAGTTTTTTTTTATTTATTATTATTATATAACAGACAGAATTTAAGCGGTCTAATTCAGGACCTTTGCTAGATTTGGAACCTATTTATCCTATAAATATATCAAGATAAATAATACCGACTCGGTCCTTAGATTTATTTATGGCCCTAAGGGAGCCGTATGAGGTGAAAATCTCATGTACGGTTCTGAAATAGCGATGGTAACAGTGATGTTATCACCTACTATGATTATCTAACAGTTTAAGTACAGTTGATATAGTTGAGGCTCAATCAAAATATGGTTTTTGGGGATGGAATTTGTGGCGTCAACCTATAGGGTTTATCGTTTTTATAATTTCTTCCCTAGCAGAATGTGAGAGATTACCTTTTGATTTACCAGAAGCAGAAGAAGAATTAGTAGCAGGTTATCAAACCGAATATTCGGGCATCAAATTTGGTTTATTTTATGTTGCTTCCTATCTAAACCTATTAGTTTCTTCGTTATTTGTAACAGTTCTTTACTTGGGCGGTTGGAATATTTCTATTCCGTACATATTCGTTTCTGATCTTTTTGAAATAAATAAAACACGCTGGGTCTTTGGAACGACAATTGGTATCTTTATTACATTAGCCAAAACCTATTTGTTCTTGTTCATTTCTATCACAACAAGATGGACTTTACCTAGGCTAAGAATAGACCAACTATTAAATCTGGGATGGAAATTTCTTTTACCTATTTCTCTTGGTAATCTATTATTAACAACTTCTTTCCAACTTCTTTCACTGTAAAGGAATACTATATTCTCAATTTGTGGCTTGTCTCAAACAAGAGAAAGAAACAAACATAAAAATATTCATAGATATTTACAATATGTTCCCTATGGTAACTGGGGTCATGAATTATGGTCAACAAACAGTACGAGCTGCAAGGTACATTGGTCAAAGTTTCATGATTACCCTATCCCATGCAAATCGTTTACCTGTAACGATTCAATATCCCTATGAAAAATTAATCACATCAGAACGTTTCCGCGGTCGAATACATTTTGAGTTTGATAAATGCATTGCTTGTGAAGTATGTGTTCGTGTATGCCCTATAGATTTACCTGTTGTTGATTGGAAATTGGAAACTAATATTCGAAAGAAACGGTTGCTTAATTACAGTATTGATTTCGGAATCTGTATATTTTGTGGTAACTGTGTTGAGTATTGTCCAACAAATTGTTTATCAATGACTGAAGAATATGAGCTTTCCACTTATGATCGTCACGAATTGAATTATAATCAAATTGCCTTGGGTCGTTTACCAATATCAGTAATTGACGATTATACAATTCGAACAATTTTAAATTCACCAAAAAAAAATAAGTAAATAAAAAAAAGATATATAAGTAAATCCTTTGATTAAAGATAAAGAGTAATTTCCAATTAGTAAGTTTCCGTTTTGATCGAAATAAATGCCGTTTCTTTTGTTTATTTTGTTTAGTCACTAACTACAAATTTCAACTATTGATTAGTTGGTTTGTGCTTTAGTTTGGATTGAAAATCTCTGAATATAAATATATCTATAATCATTTAGAAATCTAAATATATATAGTTTCGAACCACTCTTTAAGATAAAGAATGATATTAGTCCAAGAACTATACCTACATCAATTCACATTCCTTAGCATTTAGATTTAATTCAATTAAGATAAGATAAGAACTTTTCAGAAAAAGATTTTTCCTGGTGAGGTCAATAAGGTCATGAAAAAAATTTCGATTTATTTATCTCTTTACATATAATGGATTTGCCCGGACCGATACATGATTTTCTTTTAGTCTTTTTGGGATCCAGTCTTATATTAGGAGGTGTAGGAGTAGTATTATTTACCAACCCAATTTATTCTGCTTTTTCGTTGGGACTGGTTCTTGTTTGTATATCTTTATTCTATATTCTATCAAACTCTCATTTTGTAGCTGCCGCACAGCTCCTTATTTACGTGGGAGCCATAAATATTTTAATCATATTTGCTGTCATGTTCATGAATGGTTCAGAATATTACAAAGATTTTAATCTTTGGACCGTTGGAGAGGGGGTTACTTTGTTGGTTTGTACAGGTATTTTTGTTTTACTAATGACTACTATTCTGGATACGTCATGGTACGGGATTATTTGGACTACAAGATCAAACCAGATTATAGAGCAAGATTTGATAAGTAACAGTCAACAAATTGGAATTCATTTATCAACAGATTTTTTTCTTCCATTTGAACTCATTTCGATAATTCTTTTAGCTGCTTTGATAGGTGCAATTGCTGTGGCTCGCCAGTAAGAAATCTTTCGAACTAATAACCTAAATACAAATTAAACTTTGTTCTGTGTTATCACATCCATTTCCCCTCACTTCAATTTTATTTGAAGATTGTTTATGTATAAAATATAAATAGAAATTCTTTTATTCAATCTATTACCAAACTTTTTATATTCTATCTAGTCAATTGAACCCATTAAATTGTTTTTTATCTTGAAATAAATCGAAATTGATAAGGAGTTGGTCAATGATGCTCGAACATGTACTTATTGTGAGTGCCTATTTATTTTCTATCGGTATCTATGGATTAATCACAAGTCGAAATATGGTTAGAGCCCTTATGTGTCTTGAACTTATACTGAATGCAGTTAATATAAATTTTGTAACATTTTCTGATTTTTTTGATAGTCGCCAATTAAAAGGAAATATTTTTTCAATTTTTGTTATAGCTATTGCAGCCGCTGAAGCAGCTATTGGGCCAGCTATTGTTTCCGCAATTTATCGTAACAGAAAATCAACTCGTATCAATCAATCAAATTTGTTGAATAAGTAGTATTGTATTATGTATTAATAAGCAGTATTAATCATATAAATTATAATATTTATATAGTCGAATTAACATGGATGGTACATAACGTATTGATCGTGTTTACAAAAAATGCAATAAATCAAAGGATCTTGGACCTCTCGCATGAGCCGATCCGGGAGCAGATTAATTATAAAAATTCTGGTAAATCATTGATTCATCTGGTGTCTAAATACTAAATATATGTATAATTCATTTACAAGTTTACTAGATCGAAAACTTATGATGTTCAAAAATTTATATATCCAATGTCACATTCAGTAAAGATTTATGATACGTGTATAGGGTGTACTCAATGTGTCCGAGCCTGCCCCACAGATGTATTAGAAATGATACCTTGGGACGGATGTAAAGCTAAACAAATTGCTTCTGCTCCAAGAACAGAAGACTGTGTTGGTTGTAAGAGATGTGAATCCGCCTGTCCAACGGATTACTTGAGTGTTCGAGTTTATTTATGGCATGAAACAACTCGAAGCATGGGCCTAGCTTATTGATTCCTTTCACAAATCCCACCTGAATACATTCATTTTTTTTACCGACAAAAATCCCCCTGCTCGAAAAAATAAAATAAAAAAATAGAATATCTTTTTTCGAGCACGGATTTTTCTGGTCCAAGTGTATCTTGTTTTTACTACGAATTATTTTCCTTGGTTAACAATATTGGTAGTTTTGCCAATATTCGCGGGTTCTTTAATTTTCTTTCTCCCTCATAGAGGAAATAAGGTAATAAGAGGGTATACTATATTTATATGCGTTCTGGAACTCCTTCTAATAACTTATGCCTTCTATTATCATTTCCAATTGGACGATCGATTAATGCAACTGACGGAGGATTCTAAATGGATCAATCTTTTTGATTTTTACTGGAGATTGGGAATAGATGGACTTTCTATAGGACCTATTTTGCTGACAGGATTTATCACCACTTTAGCTACTTTAGCGGCTCGGCCGGTTACTCGAGATTCCCGATTATTCCATTTCCTGATGTTAGCAATGTATAGCGGCCAAATAGGATCATTTTCTTCTCGAGACCTTTTACTCTTTTTCATCATGTGGGAGTTAGAATTAATTCCCGTTTATCTACTTCTATCCGTGTGGGGGGGAAAGAAACGTTTGTATTCAGCCACAAAGTTTATTTTGTACACTGCGGGAAGTTCCGTTTTTTTATTAATAGGAGTTCTGGGTATCGGTTTATATGGTTCCAATGAACCAACATTAAATTTTGAAACATCAGCTAATCAATCTTATCCAGTAGCACTGGAAATAATATTCTATATTGGATTTCTTATTGCTTTTGCTGTCAAATCACCAATTATACCTTTACATACATGGTTACCAGACACCCATGGAGAGGCACATTACAGTACTTGTATGCTTCTAGCCGGAATTTTATTAAAAATGGGAGCGTATGGATTGGTTCGGATTAATATGGAATTATTGCCCCGCGCTCATTCTCTATTTGCTCCCTGGTTGATTATAGTAGGCACAATTCAAATAATCTATGCAGCTTCAGCATCTCCCGGTCAACGTAATTTAAAAAAAAGAATAGCCTATTCCTCCATATCTCATATGGGTTTCATAATTATAGGAATTGGCTCTATAAGTGATATGGGCCTCAATGGAGCCATTTTACAAATAATCTCTCATGGCTTTATTGGCGCTGCACTTTTTTTCTTGGCGGGAACGAGTTTTGATAGAATACGTCTTGTTTATCTCGACGAAATGGGCGGAATGGCGATCCCGGTTCCAAAAATATTCACGACTTTCAGTATCTTATCGATGGCTTCCCTTGCATTACCGGGGATGAGTGGTTTTGTTGCAGAATTAATAGTATTTTTGGGACTAATTACCAGCCAAAAATTTGTTTTAATAACAAAAATACTAATTACATTTGTAATGGCAATTGGAATGATATTAACTCCTATTTATTCATTATCTATGTTACGCCAAATGTTCTATGGATACAAGTTTTTTAATGCTCCAAACTCTTCTTTTTTTGATTCTGGACCGCGAGAGTTATTTGTTTCGATCTCTATCCTTTTACCTGTAATAGGTATTGGTATTTATCCGGATTTCGTTTTCTCACTATCAGTTGACAAGGTCGAAGATATTATATCTATCTATTTTTATAGATAATTTTCATGAATAAAATAAAAAATCAAACAGCAATCCTATACTAATAATATACTATAATAATAAATAATATTAGGATGTTTTAAAAAATTCGTTGTACAATTAAAAAAAACAATAAAATAATAATTTTCTTCTCTTAAGTTTAACTTTAACTTAAGTTAAAAATAAAAAAATGAATTAGACTTTTAACCAGATTTGTTTGGCCTTTGTAAGAACCTTTTGAATCAAAGTAGTGATTCAAAAGGTTCTCGAAGGCTTACACAATGTTTTCTTATATATATGCTGTCCCATGTTTGCTTGTGTTCGTTAGGTCCTTTCTTCAGTTAGACGTTAGTGTAAATGAACCATAACTATGTAGCCCTATTCCTAATAGATTGACCCCAAAATAGCATATCCAAATTATAAGAAATCCCATCGAGGCTACAATTGCGGAATTTACACCTTCAAAATTTTTATTTGTTCGAATATGTAAATAAATCGCGAATATGGTCCAAGTAATAAATGCCCAAGTTTCCTTCGGATCCCAATTCCAATATGAGCCCCATGCCTCATTTGCCCATACTGCTCCCGAAAGAATACCTATGGTTAAAAAGATAAACCCTATACCAATAATACGATAACTCCAATGATCCAATTGTTGAATCAATTGAGATCTATAATAATTCCTAGAAGAGATCAAAGAAATGTTCCATAAAACGTTGTTTCTTTCATTCATGTATTGGATAGCATCAAATGAAAATGAATCATTATTCTTTTTCTCAAAAGCCCTTATGACTTTTCGAAATGTAATGACTATAAGAGCTACTGATAATAATGATCCACATAAAAGAGCTGCATAACCCAATACCATCATACTTACGTGCATCATTAACCAATGAGATTGTAGAGCGGGTACTAATATTACGGATTGATGTGTTTCAGTTAAAAAACCAGAAGTAGCAAAGCCTTGGGTAAAAATAATACTTGGCGCGGTTATTGCGCTTAAATGGTTTATATTTTTTTTGAAATACGGAACCATACAAATAATGGACAAACTCCACGAAAGAAAAATTAATGATTCGTATAAATCACTTAAGGGTAAATGTCTCGAATAAATCCAACGAGTAACTAATAATCCTGTTATACAGACAAAAGTAGTTTTTATGCCCTTTTCTGATGAATCATATAGTCCTGCGCTTTCATTAATTAATAAGATTATCAAACGAATTGAAATTACAATTGAAACAACCGAAAAGGATATATGAGTTAATATATGCTCTAAACTTGAAAATATCATAAAAAAATTTAAAATAAATAAAAAAGGGGGGGGGGGATTCTCGAAATTATAGGAATGGAAATTGGGAATTGAATTTATTATAGGACTTACTCTTTTATAAGATGCCATGCCGCCACTCGGACTCGAACCGAGATGCTCTAGCACTGCTTCCTAAGAGCAGCGTGTCTACCGATTTCACCATAGCGGCTTGTTCGAAATCATAATAACCTATTCTTATTTAATCGTCTAGGTTAAAGTACTCAATCATTCAATATTTTTTAGTTTTATAGGAAACATTTAAATTCATGATTTTTTATTATTTGTTTGATTTAATATTTAGAGTGTTAAGTTTATTTAACTTAACATTAATAAATTAATTAAATTGGGTTTGGGTTAGGTATTGGGCGTATCATATAAAAAAAGAGTTTTGATTTCTATCGTAATTGGACCCTACTTCAAATTAGAATAACCCGTTAAAAATTAATACTTAATACATATATTGATCTATCTTCCCCAGCCCAAGCAACTATAGGATCCATTTTTTTTGATGACCAAAATTGATACATTTCTCGTATAAAATATCCACCTAAATGGGACAAGAAGCTTTTATCAATGGATATTTTATACGAGGTATATAAGGTATATATAAGGATAAGGAGTATATATATTGATAATTATTGTTTAAAATGATTGTTCAGAAAATTACAAAACAAGTTTGAAACTAAAAAAAAATGAGTTTCAACAACTCATTAATTTGAATTTGGATTAAAGATCTTATATTTGTTGTTCTATAAAAAATAGTATATATTATATAAATATATATTATATAAATATAATAAATAAATATAAAAAAGACAAAACTTTACTAAAAAGACAGTTGAAACTTTATATCTTGTATTTATTCTTTTTTTTGTCAAACAAAAAAGAATATCATTTTAAAAATTTAAGTATTAAGTATACAAAATAAGAATTATTTTACATAACATAATGGCAAAATGAATTCAATTTAATATTTATCCATTCAAAACATTAAGGAATGGGAATCATTACTTTTTTTTCTTTTTTCTTTTTTTTAGTTTTTAAGTATAATTAATAATTATTATATATAATATATAAATTAAAAAATTAGAAACGAAATTAAAAATGAAACTAGACTTTTTTTAGAGTCAGAGATAGATTCAGATTATTCCATTAATTATTTATTTATTTCTTATTGTACAAAAAACTTTTTGAATTCCCTGTAGAAAGAGATTTCGCTAACGAAAAAGCTTTCAATGCTACCCAATACCCCTCCATTTTCCAAATATTTTTACGAATTCGTTTTTTTGATATAGAAGTGCGTTTTTTTGGAACTGCCATTAAAAAATTATGATAGAGTATTCATTTCTCTAGTTGGATGTGAAAGACATCTATTGTTCAAAACCAATTGTTCTTTACTTACTATCTAATTATCTATTTATAGTCTAAATTAGACTCTCGTCATAAAAAAAGAAAAAATATAAACCAAAGCGGTTGTTCCTTTATATTGTTTATTGTTTATTTTCATCGTGCTATATTTATACATGTAATAAAATACATCAAAAAGTTTAAGAAACCAATCCTTAATTCCCTTTATTTTTTTTTTAATTGCTTAATTAGCCAAACTTGAAAAAAGAGTGCACCTAATTAAGATTTTCAAATTCAAATGAGACTTGCAGTTAATGTGTTAAAGTATACATCATTTTTTTCTAAAGAAAAGTCATTTTTTTTTAGTAATTCCTTCAATCAATTCAAAACTGCATTGGTTAATGATTCTGAATAAACGAACTAAAAAAAACAGTTCTTATTTCCTTGAGTTAAGTTATGTATGGACTGTGTCTGTCTTTTATGAATCATATCAAAATAAAATACTCTTTTTGGTGTAATTATTTGTCCTTACTCTCTCCCGAGATTAAAATATTGTTAAAATATTGTATTATGTAAATTGTAATAATAATTGAAATTTTTATTTTTTGTAGCTTCATAAAATCTTACTTAAAAAAAAGAGTAAGTATTTATTTTTCAATAGTAGCTTGGTCATCTCATTTGACCAATTCAAACTTCTTGATTTGAAATATCTTGTTTTGTTTGAAGTATTTGGAAAAGATTTATAATAATTAAGAATATAAAATTTTATTTTAGTTTTATATATCTTAATTTTTTTATTAACTGATTCCTTTCAAAAAAAAAATAAGAGCTGGTGAATCAGAAACAGTTAATTAAGAATAAAAGATTTTTATTTATTTATTTTTATGGAATATACATATCAATATTCATGGATCATACCTTTCATTCCAGTTATAATTCCTATGTTAATAGGAGTGGGACTTCTCCTTTTCCCGAAGGCAACAAAAAATCTTCGTCGCATGTGGGCTTTTCCTAGTGTTTTATTGTTAAGTATAGTTATGATTTTTTCAGCCAATCTGCCTATTCAGCAAATAAATAACAGTTATATCTATCAATATGTATGGTCTTGGACCATCAATAATGACTTTTCTTTAGAGTTCACCTACTTGATCGATCCACTTACTTCTATTATGTCAATCTTAATTACTACTGTTGGAATTTTGGTTCTTATTTATAGTGACAATTATATGTCTCATGATCAAGGATATTTGAGATTTTTTGCTTATATGAGTTTTTTCAATACTTCAATGCTGGGATTAGTGACTAGTTCTAATTTGATACAAATTTATATTTTTTGGGAATTAGTTGGAGTCTGTTCTTATCTATTAATAGGTTTTTGGTTTACACGACCGATTGCAGCGAATGCTTGTCAAAAAGCGTTTGTAACTAATCGTGTAGGGGATTTTGGTTTATTATTAGGAATTTTAGGTCTTTATTGGATAACAGGCAGTTTCGAATTTCAGGATTTGTTTGAGATATTCAATAACTTGATTTATAATAATGAAGTTAATTTTTTATTTGTTACTTTGTGTGCCCTCTTATTATTTTCTGGTGCAATTGCTAAATCCGCTCAATTTCCCCTTCAGGTATGGTTACCTGATGCTATGGAAGGACCCACTCCTATTTCAGCTCTTATACATGCTGCTACTATGGTAGCCGCAGGAATTTTTCTTGTAGCTCGGCTTCTTCCTCTTTTTAGAGTTATACCTTACATAATGAATATAATAGCTTTGATAGGTATAATAACATTACTATTAGGAGCTACTTTAGCTCTTGCTCAAAAAGATATTAAGAGAAGTTTAGCCTATTCCACAATGTCTCAATTGGGTTATATGATGTTAGCTCTCGGTATTGGGTCTTACCGAGCTGCTTTATTTCATTTGATTACTCATGCTTATTCGAAAGCATTGTTGTTTTTAGGGTCTGGATCAATCATTCATTCAATGGAAGCAATTGTTGGGTATTCTCCAGATAAAAGTCAGAATATGGTTCTTATGGGTGGTTTAACAAAACATGTGCCGATTACAAAAACTGCTTTTTTTTTAGGTATACTTTCCCTTTGTGGTATTCCACCTCTTGCCTGTTTTTGGTCTAAAGATGAAATTCTTAATGATAGTTGGTTGTATTCACCGATTTTTGCAATAATAGCTTTTTTCACAGCAGGATTAACTGCTTTTTATATGTTTCGGATCTATTTACTTACTTTTGAAGGATATTTAAATGTTCATTTTCAAAATTACAGCGGCAAAACAAACAACTCGTTTTATTCAATATCTCTATGGGGTAAGGATAAGGATATAGAAGGGAAAAAAAGAATTCAAAAAAGATTTCGTTTATTATCTTTATTAACAATGAATAATAATAATGAAAGGATTTCTTTTTTGTTGAAGAAGACGTATCCAATTGATATTAATGTAAGAAAGATGAGGCGGCCCTTTATTACTATTACACATTTTGGTATTAAGAACACTTTTTTGTATCCCCATGAATCGGATACTACTATGCTATTTCCTATGCTTGTATTAGGCATATTTACTTTGTTCGTTGGGGCCATAGGAATTCCTTTCAATCAACAAGGAATGGATTTGGACATATTATCCAAATTGTTAACTCCAGTTATAATACATCAAAATTCAAATAATTCTGTCGATTGGTATGAATTTGTGACAAATGCAAGTTTTTCATTGAGTATAGCTTATCTCGGAATATTTATAGCGTCTTTTTTATATAAGCCTTTTTATTCATCTTTACAAAATTTGAACTTCCGAAATTCATTTGTTAAAAGTGTTCCTAATAAAATTATTTGGGAA